CCTATGTATAATAAGCATAAAATTATATACACCATATTAAGATGTACATATTATTCAAGACACATATTTATTAATGTATATAGATATATCTATGTATAATAACCATTCATCTAATTTATATACATATTAAGATGTACATATTATTCAAGACACATATTTATTAATGTATATAGATATATCTATGTATAATAACCATTCATCTAATTTATATACATATTAAGATGTACATATTATTCAAGACACATATTTATTAATGTATATAGATATATCTATGTATAATAACCATTCATCTAATTTATATACATATTAAGATGTACATATATACCAACTAATATTATTAATTAATGTTATATAACATCCTATGTAATTAGTACATTAATCTATTTTCCACAAGCTTATCTCAACCAATAAAAATTCTAATTAAACAAACATGTTTTTCCTTTATCACTATGATTATCCTTTAACTATGAATACTTGATCGTACCTTCACTTGAATAAAACAATACCTATGTAGTTGTGTTATCTGACTTTTAACTATTTTCCAAAATAATGACTGGTATCCGCCCATCTTATGAATACTAGCTCTGACCTTCACTTGATAATCCCTACACATATCTTTAACTAAGTGAGTCCAACTGGATTTTCCAACTTACTCAATTCTTAACAATTTTATGTAATGTTTATCCCTTAAAATATAAGATATAACACCTGAAGAATCCCATACCTCATTATCAATTTCACTGAATGTTTCATTCATATAATCAAGATAAGACCTTCACTTGTAAAAAACCATGAATAATCTTGTCAACTATCTTCCTTAATCCCATACCATGGACCTGTAAAAAAACCATAACAAGAATAAAAAGACATAATCTTATCTTACCCATGAATTTGTATTAGTACTTCCGGACTGCCGTATATCTGGTTCTTGTCACCATCGGGCGTACATAAACCCCTATTCTTTTCCCCTAGGATACCCCCGTCAACCACAATTGGATCGGGCCTAGATCGTTAGTGCTATCTAAGGGGCCACAATTGTAGAGTTTCTTTACTAGTGATTCAGAAGGTATCTGACGGATGTGAATCTATGGACACTTATCGTAGACGAACACAATATGCTTTTTAAAAGGTAACCCTCCTATGCGTTAAAGACCTGTATACAAGCTCAGACCACTTAATGATAGCAAGGTCTTCTGGTATTTTTCTTTTGGGGGGAGATCTCAACCAGCATCTCCAGTGGGCCCACGACATATAGTCCACACCTGTGCATATAATGCAGGTAGCATGCATTTAACTAGTGTCTCCATTCTGGGGCATAAAAATGAATGCTAGATTGACATAATGTTAACTCAGCATAGACACTATATCCCCCGGAGCGCTCTCCTAACAATCTTACGATTTTCCACGATTTTTCCACGATTTCTCACGGTTTTTTCGCGTTACCCCCCCCTTTCCCCCCCCACATAATAGTTCTCTATAGATTTGCCTTAAAACCCCCCCCGAGATTAAGGTTTATAGAAATTCTTATTATGCGGCCTCACCCTTCCCCCACTCACACATCGCTGAACAATTTTTTATACCCATATATACCCATATATACCCATATATACCCATATATACCCATATATACCCATATATACCCATATATACCCATATATACCTATATATACCTATATATACCTATATATACCTATATATACCTATATATACCTATATATACCTATATATACCTATATATACCTATATATACCTATATATACCTATATATACCTATATATACCTATATATACCTATATATACCCATATATACCCATATACCCATATACCCATATACCCATATACCCATATACCCATATATACATATATACATATATACATATATACATATATACATATATACATATATATACATATACACATATATACATATATATACATATATACATATACACATATATACACATATATACACATATATACACATATATACGCATATATACGCATATATACGCATATATACGCATATATACGCATATATACGCATATATACGCATATACACACATATACACACATATACACACATATACACACATATACACACATATGTACACATATGTACACATATGTACACATATGTACACATATGTACACATATGTACACATATGTACACATATGTACACATATGTACACATATGTACATTTATTAGTATATCAACATTTCATCATTATTCACGTAGCTTTAACTCCTACTCCCACCTAGATACTTCAGCATGTCAACGGGACCCCCCCCCCCCTACAAACTACTCTGTCTTACCTCAAAACCACAATACTTAAGCTTTTAAAGGAAAAAAGCCCTCCACTGGTTTTAGGAACCAGCATCTCTTGGTGCAACTCCAAGTAAAAGCTAAGCCCTGGTAGCTTAACCTAAAGCACCGGTCTTGTAAGCCGAAGACTACAGCTTAAACCCTGTTCAGGGCAAAAGGATTTTAACCTTTACTATTGACCCCCAAAGCCAATATTCTACTTAAATTATGCCCTGCACTCTTATAGCTTAACCCAAAGTATAGCGCTGAAAACGCTAAGATGAACCCTAAAAAGTTCTGAGAGTACAAAGGTTTGGTCCTAGCCTTATTATTAACTATTTCTCAACTTACACATGCAAGTCTCAGCGCACCAGTGAGAAAGCCCTTTCACCCTTCACCAGGTCAAGGAGCCGGCATCAGGCGCAACCCCGTGCCCACAACGCCTAGTCTTACCACACCCCCAAGGGTCATCAGCAGTGATTAATCTTGTGCATAAGCGACAGCTTGACCCAGTCAGAGAAAAGAGAGCCGGCTAACCTGGTGCCAGCCGCCGCGGCTACACCATGGGGCTCAAGTTGATGATCTCCGGCGTTAAGCGTGATTAAAGTCATATCAAGTTAGAGTCAAATTAACACTTAGTAGTCATAAGCTTGTTGTTAAGAAGAACATAAACGAAAGTTACTCTAATCGTACTACTTGAATACACGACAGCTGGGAGACAAACTGGGATTAGATACCCCACTATGCCCAGCCGTAAACAATTAACTTACACCAATCAGCGCCAGGGAACTACAAGCAATGCTTAAAACCCAAAGGACTTGACGGTGTCCCACCCACCTAGAGGAGCCTGTTCTATAATCGATAATCCCCGCTTTACCTAACCATCCCTTGCTTTTCAGTCTGTATACCTCCGTCGAAAGCTTACCATGTGAACGCCCTCAGTAAGCTTAATGACCCCATCAATACGTCAGGTCAAGGTGCAGCTCACGGAATGGGAAGAAATGGGCTACAATTTCTAACCTAGAACAAACGAAAGGCTACGTGAAACCCTAGCTCCGAAGGCGGATTTAGTAGTAAAAAGAAAATAGAGAGTTCTTTTTAACCCGGCTCTGGGACGCGTACACACCGCCCGTCACCCTCTTCAATAGTACTCCTCCTGTTCATAACCTACTACTTACACCATAGAAGAGGCAAGTCGTAACATGGTAAGTGTACTGGAAAGTGCACTTGGTCTACAACAAAATGTAGCTTAACACAAAGCCCCCCGCTTACACCGAGGAAATATCTGTTTAACCCAGATCATTTTGAGCCCAACATCTAGCCCTCACTACTCGCATGACCCCATCAACCTCTCACCTCTTAACAAAACATTTCCCCACTTTAGTACAGGCGATCGAAAAATTTATAGGCGCTTCAGATAAAGTACCGCAAGGGAACGATGAAATAAAAATGAAATAACCCACAAGCCCCAAATAGCAGAGATACCCCCTCGTACCTTTTGCATCATGGTCTAGCCAGTCTAATCAAGCAAAATGAAAACTTTAGTTTGACTCCCCGAAACTAAGTGAGCTACTTTTAAACAGCCCAAAGGGGCGAACCCGTCTCTGTTGCAAAGAGTGGGAAGATTTTCAAGTAGAGGTGACAAGCCTACCGAACTTAGAGATAGCTGGTTGTTCAGGAAAAGAGTCTCAGCTCTACCTTAAGTCTCTTTATTAACTAAAACAAACCCCAAGACTTAAGAGCTATTCAAATAAGGAACAGCTTATTTGAAACAGGATTCAACCTCTTACACAGGGTAACAAGAGTAAACTAAGTAAAGTGGGCCTAAGAGCAGCCATCTAATAAAAAGCGTTAAAGCTTAACTTTTTCTTTATGCTAATTCCAACTATTCCCATCAACCCCTCACCTCTACTGAACTATTTTATAACCCTATAAAAACTATTATGCTAGAACTAGTAACATGAAAGCACCTTTCTCCTGAATGTAAACTTAAACCATTACGGATTATCCACTGGTATTTAACGTACTTGCCCTAATTATAGCAACTTTCAACCAGAAAACCCTATTCTTACTATCGTTAACCTCACACTAGAACATTACAGGAAAGATTAAAAGAAAGAGAAGGAACTCGGCAAACCTCAGCCCCGCCTGTTTACCAAAAACATCGCCTCTTGCTTAACATAAGAGGTCCAGCCTGCCCAGTGACATAGTTCAACGGCCGCGGTACCCTAACCGTGCGAAGGTAGCATAATCACTTGTTCTCTAAATAGGGACTAGTATCAACGGCACCACGAGGGCTACACTGTCTCCTCTCTCCAATCAGTGAAACTGATCTCCCCGTGAAGAAGCGGGGATTTTTATATAAGACGAGAAGACCCCATGGAGCTTCAAACTCAATATACACCTTTTCTTGCCTGTAACAACTAACCGTAAAGATCTGTATGTTAGTTTTAGGTTGGGGGGACCGCGGAGTATAACTCAACCTCCACGACAAACGGGCCAACGCCCTTATCTACGAAACACATTTCTAAGAATCAATAATCTGATGTTTTATGACCCGATAAATCGATCAACGAACCAAGTTACCCTGGGGATAACAGCGCAATCTACTTCAAGAGCTCCTATCGACAAGTGGGTTTACGACCTCGATGTTGGATCAGGGTATCCTAGTGGTGCAGCCGCTACTAACGGTTCGTTTGTTCAACGATTAAAACCCTACGTGATCTGAGTTCAGACCGGAGCAATCCAGGTCGGTTTCTATCTATACAGTGCTTCCCCTAGTACGAAAGGACCGGAGCAGCATGGCCAATGCAGGAACAAGCCATATTTCTTCACTAGTGAAACCATCTTAATTAGCTGAAACCTACTACTTCACCCTAGAACAGGGTAGTTAGTGTGGCAGATCCAGGTTATGCAAAAGATCTAAACCCTTTCAACTGGGGTTCAAATCCCCCCACTAACTCATGCAACTCTCTATAAACCATATCCTACCCCTACTTTATATTGCCCCTATCCTTCTTGCAGTGGCATTTTTAACTTTAATTGAACGGAAAATACTTGGCTATATACAACACCGCAAAGGCCCCAATATTATTGGACCTTTTGGACTACTCCAACCGATTGCTGACGGAGTAAAATTATTTACTAAAGAACCTATCCGCCCATCATCATCATCCCAGGTCCTATTTTTATTTGCCCCAACTTTAGCCCTCACTCTTGCTATAATTGTGTGAGCCCCACTTCCACTCCCGATCCCACATTCTGACTTAAACCTTAGCATCCTCTTTATCCTTGCTGTTTCAAGCCTGACCGTATACACGATTTTAGGCTCAGGTTGAGCCTCCAACTCAAAATATGCCCTTATTGGGGCCTTACGAGCTGTTGCCCAAATAATCTCCTACGAGGTCACCCTAGCCTTAATTATTTTATGCACTATTTTTGTAGCAGGGGGATTCACCCTCTCTGCCTTCAACCTTTCACAACAACACATATGGTTCATCATCCCATTCTGACCCTTAGCCTTTATGTGATTTGTGTCAACATTAGCAGAAACTAACCGAGCTCCATTTGACCTTACTGAAGGTGAATCTGAACTAGTCTCCGGCTTCAATGTTGAATACGCAGGTGGACCATTTGCCCTGTTTTTCCTAGCAGAATATGCTAATATCTTAATAATTAACACTCTCACAACCATCATCTTTCTAGGCTCCCTCCTACCCCTATTAACCCTCTCTACAGCTCTACTCATAGCTAAAACCTCACTCCTCTCTCTCTCCTTCCTATGAATTCGAGCCTCATACCCCCGATTTCGCTACGACCAACTCATACACCTCGTGTGAAAAAACTTCCTCCCTCTAACGCTTGCCCTAATTATTTTTAACATCTCTATACCAACCTCCCTTCTCTTCACCCCCCCACTACCCTGGAAGTGTGCCTGAAAGCCAAGGACCTCCTTGATAGGGAGTCTCATAGGGGTTCAAACCCCCTCTCTTCCTTAAAGAAATAGGAATTGAACCTACACTTAAGAGATCAAAACCCTTTGTACTTCCCTTATACTATTCCTTAGTAAAGTAAGCTAAATAAGCTTTTGGGCCCATACCCCAACAATGTTGGTTAAAATCCTTCCTCTACTAATTAACCCACTTGCCCTAACCATTTTTCTTCTTAGCCTCGCTCTTGGTACTACCGCTACCCTATCAAGCTACCACTGACTCCTGGCCTGAATCGGCCTCGAAATTAATACACTAGCTATTATTCCCCTAATAACTAAAACCCCCCATCCTCGAGCCATTGAAGCTGCTACAAAGTATTTCCTCACCCAAGCCGCAGCCTCCGCCCTACTTCTATTCTCCAGCCTCATTAATGCTTGGTATACTGGAGAGTGAGCCATTAACTCCCTCACAGACCTACCAGCCAATGCTCTCTCCATTGCCCTGTTTATAAAGCTCGGACTAGCACCCCTACACTTTTGAATACCAGAAGTTCTCCAAGGTATCCCCCTCTCTACGGGCCTCATCCTGTCTACCTGACAAAAAATCGCTCCAATAATCCTCCTCCTTCAAATCTCTCATCTTATCAACCTTAACCTAGCAATCACCTTAGGCTTAACCTCAATCTTTATTGGAGGCTGAGGGGGAATTGGCCAAACTCAACTACGAAAAATCATAGCCTTCTCTTCAATCGGCCATCTAGGATGAATAATTATTATTCTAAAATTTAACCCCCAACTCACACTCCTTAACTTCCAACTTTACATCTTAATAACAGGCGCTATATTCCTCTCCCTAATATTCATTCATGCCACTAAAATATCAGAAATCTCCTCCACATGACCAAAAACCCCTGCCCTGACAACCTTGACAATATTAGTCCTACTCTCCCTAGCAGGCCTACCACCCCTAACAGGCTTTACCCCTAAACTTATAATCACCCTCGAACTAATCAAACAAGATATGGTTCTTCTAGCCTCAATTGCCATATTAGCTTCACTCCTTGCCCTCTTTTTTTATCTTCGACTCACATACGTAATAGCCCTAACTCTGCCCCCCAACTCTCCTAACTCCTCCCTCACCTGACGAATCTCTTCAAAATCACATACATTAACCTCTGTTATGAACACTACTGCCCTTATCCTCTTCCCCCTCTCCCCCACCCTCCTCACCATATAGAAACTTAGGCTAATACAGACCAAAGACCTTCAAAGCCTTAAGCGAAGGTTTAACTCCTTCAGTTTCTGTAGGACTTGCAGGATATCAACCTACATCTCCTGAATGCAACTCAGACCCTTTTGATTAAGATAAAGCCCTCTAGAATGACGGGCCTCGATCCCGTAATATTTTAGTTAACAGCTAAGCACTCTATCCAGCGAGCTTCATTCTACTTCTCCCGTTTAAGTAAGCGGGAGAAGCCCCGGCAGGCGTTACCCTGCATCTTGAGGTTTGCAACCTCACGTGTTACACCCCAGGGCCTGGTAAAGAGAGGACTTAAACCTCTGTCTTCGGGGCTACAACCCGCCGCCTGCTCGGCCACTTTACCTGTGATACTTACACGTTGATTCTTTTCCACAAACCACAAGGACATCGGAACCCTCTACCTGATCTTTGGCGCCTGGGCAGGAATGATCGGAACTGCCCTGAGCCTCCTCATCCGAGCAGAACTAAGTCAACCTGGAACTCTTCTCGGTGACGACCAAATTTACAATGTAATTGTCACAGCCCACGCATTCGTTATAATCTTCTTTATAGTTATACCCATTCTGATTGGGGGCTTTGGAAACTGACTTATTCCCCTAATAATCGGAGCCCCAGATATAGCCTTTCCCCGAATAAACAACATAAGCTTTTGACTACTCCCGCCATCATTTTTCCTTCTCCTTGCTTCCTCAGCAGTTGAAGCCGGAGCCGGTACGGGATGGACTGTCTACCCACCCCTAGCTGGAAACTTAGCCCATGCGGGACCATCAGTAGACCTGGCTATTTTTTCTCTCCACCTAGCGGGGGTATCCTCTATCCTTGGGGCCATTAACTTTATCACTACTATCCTTAATATAAAACCCTCAACCATTTCACAATACCAAACACCCTTATTTGTGTGATCTGTATTGATTACCGCTGTACTACTTCTCCTGTCTCTCCCAGTCTTAGCAGCAGGAATCACTATGCTCCTCACCGATCGAAATCTAAATACTACATTTTTTGACCCCGCTGGAGGAGGAGACCCAGTCCTCTATCAACATCTCTTTTGATTCTTTGGACACCCAGAAGTTTACATCCTCATTCTTCCCGGCTTTGGTATTATTTCCCATGTAGTTGCCTACTATTCTAACAAGAAAGAGCCGTTTGGATATATAGGCATAGTGTGGGCCATACTCTCCATCGGACTCCTTGGCTTCATCGTATGAGCGCATCACATGTTTACCACAGACTTAAATGTAGACACACGAGCATACTTTACATCAGCCACAATAATTATTGCTATCCCCACTGGGGTCAAAGTCTTTAGCTGACTAGCCACCATACATGGAGGAATTATCAAATGAGAAGCCCCGATACTTTGAGCCCTTGGCTTCATCTTCCTTTTTACAGTTGGTGGCCTAACTGGCATCGTCCTAGCAAACTCCTCGATTGATATTGTCCTTCACGATACCTACTACGTAGTCGCCCACTTCCACTACGTCTTGTCAATAGGGGCAGTTTTTGCAATCATAGCCGGCTTTGTCCACTGATTCCCCCTATTTACAGGCTTCACCCTCCACAAACTATGGACTAAGATTCATTTTGTAGTAATATTTGTTGGAGTCAACCTCACTTTTTTCCCACAACACTTCCTAGGCCTAGCCGGCATGCCTCGCCGTTACTCGGACTACCCAGACGCTTATACTCTCTGAAATACAATCTCATCTATTGGCTCCCTGATCTCTCTTGTAGCTGTCGTATTGATGGTGTTTATTATCTGAGAAGCCTTTGCTGCTAAACGTCTTTTTCCTGGAGCAAAACTAACCTCAACAAATATCGAATGAATACTGGGATCCCCACCACACTACCACACATTCGAAGAGCCAACTTTCTCTATCAAGCTCGCACAAGAAAGGAGGGAATTGAACCCCCGTACCCTGGTTTCAAGCCAAGTACATAGCCTCTCTGTCACTTTCTTTGAGGGGTTAGTTAAATCATAACATTACCTTGTCAAGGTAAAATTACTAGTTGAACCCTTGTACCCCTCTATGGCACACCCCACCCAACTCGGTTTCCAAGACGCAGCCTCCCCAATTATAGAAGAGCTTCTTCACTTCCACGATCACGCCCTCATAGCAGTACTTTTGATCAGCATACTTGTATTATACATTATCTCTGTTTTAATGACAACAAACCTCTCCAGCACTAACACCATTGATGCCCAAGAAATCGAGATAGTTTGAACGATTATGCCTGCTATTGTTCTTATTGTGATTGCCCTCCCCTCCCTTCGCATTCTCTACCTAATGGATGAAGTCAGCAACCCAGACATAACTGTAAAAACTATCGGACACCAATGATACTGAAGCTATGAGTACTCAGACTTTACTGACCTAAACTTTGACTCTTACATGATCCCCACCAAAGAGCTAGAACCAGGCCACTTTCGCTTGCTAGAAGTAGATAACCGTATAATGATCCCGATTGGAACAGCTGCACGAATCCTTATTACTGCTGAAGACGTCCTTCACTCCTGAGCTGTCCCAACTCTTGGCGTTAAATCGGACGCTATTCCAGGTCGATTAAATCAAACCTCTTTTCTAATTGCCCACCCTGGGATCTATTATGGCCAATGCTCTGAGATTTGCGGGGCAAACCACAGCTTCATGCCCATTGTAGTTGAAGCCTTACCTGTTAAAAACTTCCTAAACTGAGTCACCACGAACCAGAATACCTCATTAAGAAGCTGTAGGTCAGCGATAGCCTTTTAAGCTGTAGACAGGTGACTCCACCCACCCTTAGTGACATGCCTCAACTTAACCCTAAACCATGACTTTTTTATCTTGTTATCGTATGACTAATTTTCCCCATTTTACCCATAATTAAAATTTTAGGACATACCAGCATAAACGAACCCAACACGAAAACTGTAAAAATAGTTAACCCCTCATGATCCTGACCATGACAATAAGCCTATTTGACCAATTCGCCTCTCCTACGCTGTTGGGCACCCCCCTGATCCTTTTAGCCTTACTTATCCCCTGGCTACTATTCCCTACGCCTTCCACCCGATGAATTAATAATCCCCTTTTAACCTTTCTGAACTGATTCCTGACCGGACTCACAAAACAACTCCTCCTCCCTCTAAACACCCCAGCACATAAATGAGCCCTTCTCCTAGCTTCTCTTATAACCTTCCTATTAGGCATGAACCTGCTTGGCCTTCTGCCTTATACATTTACTCCTACAACCCAACTATCTATCAACCTCGCCCTTGCTGTTCCACTCTGACTTGCAACAGTACTAACTGGTCTCCGCAACCAACTCTCCCACTCCCTTGCTCACCTTCTTCCCGAGGGAACACCCCCCCCGCTTATCCCAATTCTTATTTTAATCGAAACAATCAGCTTACTTATTCGACCCTTGGCTTTAGGTGTTCGACTCACTGCAAATCTCACTGCTGGCCACCTTCTAATTCACTTGATTTCGTCAGCTGTCTCTGCAACCTTTTCAATATCACCTGCAATTTCTTTACTAACCTTCTTAGTCCTAACCCTCCTCACAATCCTTGAAATCGCTGTAGCCATAATTCAAGCCTACGTCTTTGTTCTGCTACTAACTCTTTATCTTCAAGAAAATACTTATGGCCCACCAAGCACATGCTTTTCATATAGTAGACCCCAGCCCTTGACCCCTAACAGGAGCCGCCGCCGCTTTTTTATTAACATCAGGCCTTGCTGCATGATTCCACTTTAATGTCATAGTAATTATGACGATAGGCCTAACCCTCCTATTCCTGACAATAACCCAATGATGACGAGATGTAATCCGAGAAAGCACATTCCAAGGCCACCACTCTCCCCCAGTTCAAAAAGGACTACGATATGGTATAATTCTATTTATCACCTCTGAAGTATTCTTCTTTATTGGCTTCTTTTGAGCATTCTACAACGCTAGCCTTGCCCCTACCCCAGAAGTAGGGGAATGCTGACCACCTACAGGAATCACCCCATTTAACCCCTTCGAAATCCCCCTACTTAATACAGCAGTACTTCTCGCTTCCGGTGTATCAGTCACTTGAGCTCACCACAGCATTATGCAAGCTGACCACAAAGGAGCCCTTCAAGCACTCACTATCACAGTCTCTCTAGGCCTATACTTCACCTTCCTCCAAGCCATAGAGTATTACGAAGCCCCATTCACTATCGCTGACGGGATTTACGGAACTACCTTCTTTGTGGCCACTGGATTTCACGGCCTCCATGTAATTATTGGCTCAATCTTCCTTATGACATGCCTCCTTCGCCAATTCTTCTCTCACTTTACCCCTCAACACCACTTTGGCTTCGAGGCCGCCGCATGATACTGGCACTTCGTAGACATTGTCTGACTATTCCTCTATGTCTCAATCTACTGATGAGGCTCATATTTTCTTAGTATAAACAGTATAAATGACTTCCAATCATTAAGTCTTGGTGAAACCCCAAGAGAAAGTAGTGATCACATTCTTCTCTTTAGCCTCCATTCTTTCTTTTACTCTAGCCCTAATCAGCTTCTGACTCCCCCTAACAACCCCAGACGCAGAAAAACTCTCTCCTTATGAGTGCGGCTTTGACCCTCTCGGATCTGCTCGCCTCCCCTATTCTATACGCTTCTTCCTCGTAGCCATTTTGTTTCTACTGTTTGACCTAGAAATTGCCCTACTCCTCCCCACCACCTGAGCAATGCAACTCCCCCACCCCACTCTAATAATCGTCTGAGCCTCTACTATTATTATTCTTTTAACTGCAGGCTTTGTATTCGAGTGACTCCAAGGGGGTCTCGAATGAGCTGAATGGGGCGCTAGTCCAAAAAAGACAGCTGATTTCGACTCAACTAATTATGGTTTAAACCCATAGCACCCCTATGACCCTTCTTCTAATCATGATATTTTCCATTGTTCTAGCAGGCCTATCCTTCCATCGCATGCACCTTCTATCTGCTCTCTTGTGTTTAGAAGGGATAATGCTTACAATTTTTATTGGTCTTAGCCTGTGATCAAATCAACTATCCTCAACTATTCTTATGACCCCCCTGGTGATATTGACTTTATCAGCTTGTGAAGCAGGTTTAGGCCTTTCTTTGATGATTGCCACAGCCCGCTCTCACGGTAACGACAATCTAAAAACCCTTAACCTCTTACAATGCTAACAGTTATCTTTGCCTGAGTTTCACTATTCTTTTCTACCCTCTTAACCCCCCCTAAACATCTCTGAACCATTATTACCGGCCAAGGCTTCTTTATCGCTTTTTTTTCAATATTCTGAATGTTTCTCCAAGAATTTAACTTTTCTGACCCTCTTTTTTTTATTGACAAGATCTCAGGCCCCCTAGCCATCTTAACATGCTGACTATTCCCTCTAACAATGTTAGCCAGCCAGAGCAAAATATGTCACGAACCCACCACCCGCCAACGAGCCTACATCGCTAACAGCATCTTCCTCCAACTCACAACCCTCTTAGCCTTCTTATCCTCAGACCTCCTATTATTTTTTGTTTTCTTTGAAGCCTCTCTAGTCCCCACCATGATTGTGATTACCCGATGAGGGGCCCAAGAGCGCCGCCTAGAAGCTGGCACATACCTGGCATTCTATACTATACTCGGAGCAATCCCCCTAATAATTTGGCTCCTTAAATTCTACTCCACACATGGCTCCCTTCTCCCTCCTTTATCCCACACCCTTAGTTTAACACAAGCTTCATCTAGCTACCCAGGCCTATTCTGAGCAACCTACAACATAGCATTTTTAATTAAACTACCCATGTACTGCCTCCATCTCTGACTCCCTAAAGCCCACGTAGAGGCTCCAATTGCCGGATCTATCATCCTAGCCGGCACCCTACTTAAACTAGGAGGCTATGGCATCATTCGCACTTCCACACTTCTCCAAGAAGATACCCTTAACCAGACCTTGTTTATTATGCTCATTGCTATTCTTGGTATTCTAGCTACTGCCCTCCTCTGCCTTCGACAGACTGATTTAAAATCCCTTATTGCAATATCCTCAGTAAGCCATATGAATCTTGTAGTTGCTGCCACTTTAATCGCCTCTCCCTGAAGCTACTCAGGGGCCATAGCTATAATAATTGCCCACGGCCTCACCTCCTCAGCTCTTTTTTGTCTTGCCAACACCCTCTATGAACGTACAAACAGCCGAACTATAATTCTTCTACGAGGAACACTAATGATTTTTCCCCTCGCTGGAGCATGATGACTAATAATCGTCTTGTTTAATCTAGCACTCCCCCCATCCGTTAACTTCGCAGGGGAATTACTAATCATGACCTCTCTCTTCAACTGATCATCAACTGCCTTCCTTATTGTAGCCCTCAATTTAATCTTCACAACTTCTTACACCTTATACATCCTCTGATCGACTCAACGCGGCCCCCTCCCACACCACATTAAAACTCTCTTCCCCTTCCAAATCCGTGAACACCTTTTGTTTGTTCTTCATATTTTACCAGGCCTCCTTCTTATCCTTAAACCAGACCTAATCTTCTGTAAACATAGTTTAATAAAACCCTAGATTGTGATTCTAGAAATAAAGATTGAAACTCTTTTGTTTACCGAGCCATCTGGCGTAAAAGAACCTCAAGTTCCCCTACCACGGTTCAATTCCATGGCCCGCTCACACTTCTAACTTTTTAATAATAGTTATGAGTCATGTCTCTTTTTCTCCTGGCTTTCCTCGTCACTGTACTTGTAATCTGAACAATTACTTGCCCCCTCATGCATACTCAATCCCCATCTTTCCACCTTGATGCAAAAACCGCAGTAAAAAACGCATTTTTTATTTCTCTTATTCCCCTCTCCATCTTCATTTCTCAGGGCCAAGCTGACTCTTTATCCAACCTAAAGTGACTTGACTTAGAAGTTCATACCCTAACTACATCTATTCAACTAGATAAATACTCTATTATCTTTATCCCCATTGCCCTCCTAGTCACATGAAGCATCTTAGAATTTTCTGTCTGATACATGCAAATTGACCCTAACATTAATCAGTTCTTCAAATACCTCTTAATCTTTCTCCTAGCCATAATTACCCTCGTCTGCGCAGGCAACCTGTTTCTCCTTTTCATTGGCTGGGAAGGAGTAGGGATTATGTCGTTCCTCTTAATCGGCTGGTACCACACACGAAGCGACGCCGCTACTGCAGCCCTACAAGCTGTACTATATAACCGTGCAGGAGACATTGGGTTTTTACTTGCATTCTGCTGACTAATAAAAAACGCCCAATCCGTTCACCTCCTTACTATCCTCTCTTTACCCCCAACCACTCTTCTCCTATTAGGCTTTATTGCTGCCGCAGCAAGTAAGTCCGCTCAATTTGGCCTTCACCCCTGACTAGCCTCAGCTATGGAAGGCCCTACACCCGTCTCAGCCCTCCTGCATTCAAGCACAATAGTCGTCGCCGGCATCTTCCTGCTTATCCGCATTCACCCCCTTCTATCACAAAACCCAACAGCCCTCACAGTATGCTTATGCCTTGGAGCTGCCTCTACACTTTATGCTGCTACCTACGCCCTGACCCAAAATGACATCAAAAAAATTATTGCTTATTCTACTTCTAGCCAGCTGGGACTGATAATAGTTGCCATCGGACTCAATTCCCCCTATCTCGCCTTCTTCCATATCTGCACGCACGCATTTTTTAAAGCCATATTATTCCTATGCTCAGGCTTCATCATCCACTCAAACAACAATGAACAGGACATTCGAAAGTTAGGAGGACTCCAACTCGCTCTCCCTTTGACCTCTTCATGCCTCTCTATCGGCTCTTTTGCCCTTATAGCCATGCCCTTCCTAGCCGGCTTTTATTCAAAAGATGCTATCATTGAAGCAGCCAATACGTCCTATGTTAACTCCACAGCCCTCCTACTTACCCTTATTGCTACAGCCTTCACTGCAGTCTATAGTATACGTCTTATTTTCTTCACTTCTATGTCTTTCCCTCGAACTAAACCTACTACCACACATGATGAAAATGACCCCCTAATTATGAAACCTCTTGCTCGTCTCGCTATTGGGAGCATCCTAGCCGGCCTACTCATCTTCTGTATTACTTTTCCGAGTCACCCCGTTACCCACACTATACCCCCCCACATAAAACTTACTGCTCTAGCTGTAACAATATTTGCTTTTTTCATTGCCCACGATCTTGCTGCCACCTCCTGAACTACCCCCCCTTCAATCTCCTCATCCCCTAAAATATTAAACCCCTCATTCTTTAACCAAGTAATCCATCGTACCTCTGCAAATACAACCCTTAATTTAGCCGGGCAAATCATGGGACATCTCATAGATTCGCTTCTTCTAAAAAAACTTGGACCTGACCTCGTAGAACACACACAACTGCAACCCACTAAAGTCACCCGAATATCCCAAACAGGTTTAATCAAAACCTACCTTTCTGCCCTCTTTATTACCCTCACTATCACAATTCTCCTCTTACAGCTCGCAAGGCCCCTCCCCAATTTCCCCGCACCACCTCTAGAACCACAATCAACACCAGCAACAATGCCCAACCCCCTAGAAGTAACACCCACCCACCATGACATAACACGTCTCCCACCCCCCACCACTCACTATTAACAGCCTCCGACCCCCCTTCAAAAACCACAACCTTCACCTCCCCATGCTTCTGCACCACTCATACTACCAACAACAGAAAATTATAAACCCCTAAATAAATTATCACAACACGACTTCCCCACGCCTCAGGATAAGGCTCCGCCACTAACGCAGCACAATAAGCAAATACCACTATTATTCCCCCTAAATAAACCAAAAACAAAACTAAAGACAAAAAACTAACCCCACCCTTAGCCAGTATTAAGCACCCAATCCCCGAACCCCCCACCAACCCCAACGCAGCATAATAAGGAGACGGATTAGAAGCCACCGCCAAAAGTCCTACTAATAAACTCAATTCTATAATCATTTATTTCTGCCAGGAATTTAACCTGAACTTATAGCTTGAAAAGCTATTGTTGTTATTCAACTACAAAAACTTATGGCCCCAACAACCCGAAAATCCCACCCCCTCCTAAAAATTATTAATACCTCCTTTATTGACCTCCCAACCCCAACAAACATCTCCTCATGGTGAAATTTCGGCTCCCTTCTAGGAATTTGCCTGATTACTCAAATCGCCACCGGCCTATTTCTAGCTATACACTACACAGCCGACACTTCCATCGCATTCTCATCTATCGCCCACATCTGCCGAGATGTAAATAACGGCTGACTACTCCGTAACCTCCATGCCAATGGAGCTTCTTTCTTCTTCATCTGCATCTACTTCCACATCGGACGGGGACTCTACTACGGCTCATACCTGTTTAAAGAGACATGAAATATCGGAGTGATCCTCCTGTTCCTGACTATAGCCACAGCCTTCGTGGGCTATGTTCTTCCCTGAGGCCAAATATCATTCTGAGGAGCCACTGTCATCACAAACCTCCTCTCTGCTGCCCCCTATGTCGGCCCAAACCTAGTTCAATGAATCTGAGGAGGCTTTTCAGTAGACAACGCCACCCTCATCCGATTCTTCACATTCCACTTTATCCTCCCATTCGTCATTGCCGCAACAAGCATAATTCACCTCCTTTTCCTGCACCAAACAGGATCCTCCAACCCTACAGGCCTAAACCCTAATCTTGACAAAATCCCCTTCCACCCCTACTTCTCCTTCAAAGACCTTATAGGCTTTATTATCATACTGGGGACTCTCGCAACTTTATCAACCTTCGCCCCTAACCTCTTAGGCGATCCAGACAACTTCACTCCCGCTAACCCCCTCGTCACCCCCCCCCACATTAAGCCAGAGTGATATTTCCTATTTGCTTATGCTATCCTCCGCTCTGTCCCCAATAAACTCGGAGGAGTTCTTGCCTTACTTCTCTCTATCTTAATCCTCTTCCTCATACCTGTAACCCACACCTCCAAGCTACGCTCCCTCATGTTTCGCCCCATCGCTAAGACCCTCTTCTGGGTCCTTATCACTAACACAATTATCCTAACCTGGATTGGAGGCCAGCCAGTTGAAGACCCTTACATCACCATCGGCCTGATTGCCTCAGGACTGTACTTCACAATCTTTGTCCTCCTTATCCCCTCACTGGGCCTCTTAGAAAACAAACTTCTCCAAGCTTAG